AGAAAAAACAAAATGGTTTCTAAGAGTCTCAAAAGAAAAAACAAGATGGATTATCAAAATAGTTCTATTTATAAAAAGAATAATAAAAGATTTTTCAAAAGTAAACCCAATTTTCTTATTTGGATTGAAGAAAGTATATGAACCGAATGAAAATGGAAAAGATTCCATAACCCTAATCAACAATAAGATTGTTCCTGAATCGACCATCAAAATCAGATCCATGGATTGGACAAATTACTCACTGACAGAAAAAAAAATGAAGGATCTGTCTGATAGGACAACCCTAATCAGAAGTCAAATAGAAAGGGTCACAAAAGACAAAAGAAAAATATTTCTAACTCCAGATATGAATATTAGTCCTAAGGATACAAGTTGTGGTCATAAAAGATCGGAATCGCAGAAACCTATTTTGAAGATATCAAAAAGAAGAAGTGATATATTCATATTCATACGTAAATGGCACTATTTTATGAAATTTTTCAGTGAAAGAATATACATGGATATCTTTCTATGTACCATTAACATTCCCAGAGTCAATGCACAACTTTTCCTTGAATCAACAAAAAAAATGATAAATAAATACATTTACAATGATGAAAAAAATAAAGAAGAGATTTATGAAACAAATCAAAACACAATTCAATTTATTTCGACTATCAAAAAGTCGCTTTCTAATATTAGTAATAAGAAATCAAAGATTTGTTGTGACCTATATTCCTTGTCCCAAGCATCTGTATTTTACAAATTCTCACAAATCAAAGTTACTAATAAGTTTCACTTGAGATCTTTACTTCAGTACCGAGAAGCATATCTTATTCTTAAGGATAGAATAAGGAATTACTTTGGAACACGAAGAATATTTGATTCCAAATCAAGGCATAAAAAATTTCCGAATTCTGGAATAAATGAATGGAAAAAATGGTTAAGGAGTCATTATCAATACAATTTATCTCAGACTGGATGGTCTAGATTAGTACCGCAAAAGTGGCGAAATAGGGTCAATCCATGTCGTACGATTCAAAATAAAGACTCAAAAAAGAATTCATATGAAAAAGACCAATTCATTCATTACGAGAAACAAAATGATTATGCAGTGAACTCATTGCCGAGTCAAAAAGGAAAATTGAAAAAACACTACAGATATGATCTTTTTTCATATAAATATATTAATTATGGGGATAGGAAAGACTCATATATTTATCGATCCCCATTACAAGTAAATGAGGACCGAGAGATTCCATATAATTACAACAGAACTAAAACCGAATCATTTTATGTACCGGGGGGTATATCTATTAGTGATTATCTAGGAGAAGAATATATTACTAATACGGGTAAAAACAAGGACAGAAAATATTTGAAGTGGAAAATTTTCCATTTTTGTCTTAGAAAGAATATCGATATTGAAGCCTGGACCGATATGGATACCGGGACAAACATTAATAAAATTACTAAGACTGGGACTAATTCTTATCAAATGATTGATAAGAAAGATCTTTTCCATCTCACGATTCATCAAGAAATCAACCCATCCAATCCAAAAAGTTTTTTTTTGGATTGGATGGGAATGGATGAAAAAATGGTATATCGTCCCATATCAAATCTTGAATCTTGGTTCTTCTCAGAATTTGTGCCACTTTATGATGCATATAAGATTAAACCGTGGGTTATACCAATCAAATTACTTCTTTTCGTTTTTAATGAAAATGAAAACATTAGTGAAAATAAAAACATCAGCGTAAATCAAAAAGAATATCTTGAATTAGAGAATCAAAATCAAGAAGAAAAAGAACAGCTGGGCCAAGGAAATCTTGGCTCAGACGCACGAAACCGACAAAAAGATATTGAAAAGGATTACACAGAATCAGACATTAAAAAACGTGGAAAGAAAAGACAACCCAAGAGTAACAAGGAAGCGGAACTAGAGTTCTTCCTGAAAAGATATTTGCTTTTTCAATTGAGATGGGATGATCCTTTGAATCAAAGAATGCTCAATAATGTTAAGGTATATTGTTTTCTGCTTAGACTGATAAATCCAAAGGAAATTGCTATATCCTCTATTCAAAGAGGAGAAATGCATCTGGATGTAATGTTGATCCAGAAGGATCTAACCCTTACAGAATTGATAAAAAGGGGACTATTTATTATTGAACCAGCGCGTCTTTCTATAAAATGGGATGGACAATTTATTATGTATCAAACTATAGGTATTTCGTTGGTCCATAACAGTAAGTGCCAAACTAATGGAAGATACCGAGAAAAAAGATATGTTGATGAGAATTATTTCGATGGATCCATTGCACAACATAGAAAGATGCTTGTGAATGGAGACGAAAATCATTATGATTTGCTTGTTCCTGAAAATATTCTATCTCCTAGGCGTCGTAAAGAATTGAGAATTCTAATTTGTTTCAATTCCGGAAATAGGAATATTATGGATAGAAATCCAGTATTTTTCAATAACAACAATGTAAGGAACTGTGGGCAATTTTTGGATAAGGACAAGCATATTGATACAGATATAAATAAATTCATTCAATTCAAATTGTTTCTTTGGCCCAATTATCGATTAGAGGATTTAGCTTGTATGAATCGCTACTGGTTTGATACCAATAATGGCAGTCGTTTCAGTATGTCAAGGATACATATGTATCCACGATTCAGAATTAGTTGATGGTTCAGAATTAGTTGATGGTTGTTACATTTCCTATATATCACGTGTTAGATCTGGTATATGAAGGTAGACATGTGTACACACACGCTGTGTTACATTCTGATACATGATACCGATTCAATGACGTATCAATTGAATCTAGGAATGAATCGGCAGAATCTTCTTAGGCCAAAATCATTTTCTTTCGTGGGTGCAAAAATCTATCGAATCCAAAATTTTATTTATTAATTTGATTTGATAGAAAAAGGTAGTATATGAATAAATCCAGATCCAGATTATTGTGTGTATCAGATCGAAATGACTGGCATTATTATTATTCCTGATCGGTAAAATCCGTATCTGTGGAAAAGAAGAATTATTTTTATGGTCAAAAATTCATTTATCTCGGTTATTCCGCAAGAAGAAAAAAACAAAGGGTCTGTTGAATTTCAAGTATTCAGTTTCACCAATAAGATACAGAGACTTACTTCACATCTGGAATTACACAAAAAGGACTATTTATCTCAGATAGGTCTGCGGAAAATTCTAGGAAAACGTCAACGACTGCTAGCTTATTTGTCAAAGAAAAATAGAGTGCGTTATAAAAAATTAATCGATCAGTTAGGTATTCGAGAACCAAAAACTCGTTAATTTGAATATTGTTTCAATTCTTTGGTTTATTAGATCTTGAATTTTGATGAACCTCATTTCATTTTCGGCAATTAATAGAATAATGGATCGGGGAAGAAAACATATGAATGTACCGGCTACAAGAAAAGACCTCATGATAGTTAATATGGGCCCTCACCATCCATCAATGCATGGTGTTCTTCGACTTATCGTTACTCTAGACGGCGAAGATGTTATTGACTGCGAACCCGTATTGGGTTATTTACACAGAGGGATGGAAAAAATTGCAGAAAATCGAACAATTATACAATATCTGCCTTATGTAACACGTTGGGATTATTTAGCTACTATGTTCACAGAGGCAATAACGGTAAATGCACCAGAACAATTAGGAAATATTCAAGTCCCTAAAAGAGCCAGCTATATCAGAGTCATTATGCTGGAGCTGAGTCGTATAGCTTCTCATTTATTATGGCTTGGGCCTTTTATGGCGGATATCGGTTCACAAACCCCCTTCTTCTATATTTTTAGAGAAAGGGAATTGCTATATGACCTATTCGAAGCTGCCACAGGTATGCGAATGATGCATAATTATTTCCGTATCGGGGGAGTCGCTGCTGATCTACCTCATGGCTGGATAGATAAATGTTTGGATTTCTGCGATTATTCTTTAACAGGAGTTGTTGAATATCAAAAGCTTATTACGCAAAATCCCATTTTTTTGGAACGAGTTGAAGGGGTGGGCATTATTGGTGGGGAGGAAGCAATAAATTGGGGTTTATCAGGACCAATGCTACGAGCTTCCGGAATCCAATGGGATCTTCGTAAAGTTGATCATTATGAGTGTTACGATGAATTCGATTGGGAAGTCCAGTGGCAAAAAGAAGGAGACTCATTAGCTCGTTATTTAGTACGAATCAATGAAATGACGGAATCCATAAAAATTATTCAACAGGCTCTGGAAGGAATTCCGGGGGGGCCCTATGAGAATTTAGAAGTTCGACGCTTTGATAGAGCAAGGGATTCCGAATGGAATGATTTTGAATATCGATTCATTAGTAAAAAGCCTTCTCCCACTTTTGAATTGTCGAAACAAGAACTTTATGTGAGAGTAGAAGCCCCAAAGGGAGAATTGGGAATTTTTCTGATAGGAGATAATAGTGTTTTTCCCTGGAGATGGAAAATTCGTCCACCGGGTTTCATCAATTTGCAAATTCTTCCTCAGCTAGTTAAAAGAATGAAATTGGCTGATATCATGACGATATTAGGTAGTATAGATATCATTATGGGAGAAGTTGATCGTTGAAATGATAATTGATACGACAGAAGTACAAGCTATCAATTCTTTTTCCAGATCGGAATCCTTAAAAGAGGTCTATGACCTCTTATGGCTGCTTGTCCCCATTTTTATTCCTGTATCGGGAATCACAATAGGTGTACTCGTGATTGTGTGGTTAGAAAGAGAAATATCTGCAGGGATACAACAACGTATCGGACCTGAATATGCCGGCCCTTTGGGAATTCTTCAAGCTCTAGCAGATGGGACCAAACTACTTTTGAAAGAGGATCTTATCCCCTCTAGAGGAGATATTCGTTTATTCAGTATCGGGCCATCTATAGCGGTCATATCAATTCTACTAAGTTATTCAGTAACTCCTTTTGGCTATCGCCTTGTTCTAGCCGATCTCAGTATAGGCGTTTTTTTATGGATCGCTATTTCCAGTATTGCTCCTATCGGACTTCTTATGTCAGGATATGGATCGAATAATAAATATTCCTTTTCAGGTGGTCTACGAGCTGCTGCTCAATCTATTAGTTATGAAATACCATTAACTTCGTGTGTGTTATCAATATCTCTACGTGTGATTCGTTGGAACATGAACCTTTACCTCTTTCCTAGAAATAAAGGAAAGGGGTTGAATGTATTGAATAGATATCTTTCTTTATTTATCATTCGGGTCGATGAGTTAAACCAGATAGTTATATGAGTGAAACAAAACAGCTTATGAATTTGCAGTAAGAAGATTGATCCTCATTCCCTGTGTACGAGAGTAAAGTGGAAGTAAACATAAACGGTCGAAACTGTTTACCCCAAGATTGGTTGATTAGTCATCGTGACTTGAAGCGGGTACAAAAGATCAACTGTATGGAGTTTCTACTAGAAACTAATTAATATTACCATATCGGGGATCAATCAAAAATAAGTGGACGGTTAGGAACACCAAGGTACACAAAGGATTAGTGATGGAGATAATGTAAGGTATCCAAAGGGATATTTCTGCATAAAAGGAATCATAATGAGGGCTTTAAGTTGGTAGAAATGATCAAGCAGTACTTCCTCACGATTCCGATCCAGAGTACGCTTCTATCCACTGATTAAAGAAATGACTGTCGAGAACGAAGTAATCCTTTATTTTTTAGAAACCCCTCCCCTCTTCTGAGTAAGAAAGAAGAACAGGAACGAAAGAAATGGAATGCAATAGGAAAACTGAATAATAAGAGATCTTTGTTTATTCTTTCTTTCCTCAACCCTATCCATATTCATACAGATAGAATTCTTATCATGATTCATTATAACTCATGAACTAGTGTCTAATTATTTTTCGTACGAAAGATATGGGTCGAAATACCTATTGAAACAACGAGTATTTTATGGAAGGATTAAGTTATTACTGAACAAAGAGAATTGTAATTCTAATTCTAAAATAAAGGATGAGATCAATTCAGAAGCGCTTTTTTTTTTTGTTATTATGGCGGACAGAATTCCATTGGTCTAATTCAGGACTCTTCGATGCATCTTTACTCTATCTACAAGCATGTCGAGGTAATAATGAACCAGTCCTTAGATTTATTTATGGCCATCGAGGAGCCGTATGAAGCTGAGGTCTCATGTGCGGTTCTGGAATAGCGATGGGAATAGTGATGTTATCATCGACTATGATTATCTAACAGTTCAAGTACAGTTGATATAGTTGAGGCACAGTCAAAATATGGTTTTTGGGGGTGGAATCTGTGGCGTCAACCTATAGGGTTTATAGTTTTTCTAATTTCTTCCCTAGCGGAATGTGAGAGATTACCCTTTGATTTACCAGAAGCAGAGGAGGAATTAGTAGCAGGTTATCAAACCGAATATTCAGGTATCAAATCTGGTTTATTTTACGTTGCTTCTTACCTAAATCTACTAGTTTCTTCATTATTTGTAACAGTTCTTTACTTGGGCGGGTGGAATCTCTCTATTCCGTACATATTCATTCCTGAACCTTTCAGAATAAATAAAACGGGGGGAGTCTTTGGAATGACAATTGATATCTTTATTACATTAGCGAAAGCTTATTTGTTCCTGTTCATTTCTATCACAACAAGATGGACTTTACCTAGGATGAGAATGGACCAACTATTAAATCTTGGGTGGAAATTTCTTTTACCTATTTCTCTAGGCAATCTATTATTAACAACTTCTTCCCAACTCGTTTCGCTGTAACAGAATATGATATTCTAGATTCATAACCTATCTCGAACAAGAGAAAGAAACATCAAATTATTCATGGATATCCACGATATGTTTCCTATGGTGACTGGGTTCATGAATTATAGTCAACAAACAATACGAGCTGCAAGGTACATTGGTCAAAGTTTCATGATTACCCTATCCCACGTGAATCGTTTACCTGTGACTATTCAATATCCTTATGAAAAATCGATCACATCGGAGCGTTTTCGTGGTCGAATCCACTTTGAATTTGATAAATGCATTGCTTGTGAAGTATGTGTTCGGGTATGTCCTATAGATCTACCCGTTGTTCATTGGAGATTAGAAACAGATATTCGAAAGAAACGATTGCTTAATTATAGTATTGATTTTGGAATCTGTATATTTTGTGGTAACTGCGTCGAGTATTGTCCAACAAACTGTTTATCAATGACTGAAGAATATGAACTTTCTACTTATGATCGTCACGAATTGAATTATAATCAAATTGCTTTGGGTCGGTTACCAATGTCAGTAATTGGAGATTACACAATTCGAACAATTATGAATTCAAATAAAAATAGCCACGGGTAAACCTATTGATTCAAGAACGATTACCAATTACTAAGATTCATTTTTGATCTAAAGTAAAGGAGTGAGAGTGAGGCTTCTTTCATTTTGCTAGATCAGTAACTACAAATCATAACTATTGGTTGGTGAGAATCACGGCTTGATTTTGATTTAGAATGGATTCATATATCCGTGATGATTTCAAAATATACAATTCCGAATTATTCTTTCGGATAGAGTAGCGGGATTGATCCAATAACTGTATCTATATCAACCCATACCACATTAGGATTCAATTAGGAACTATCATATCCAAGAAGGTAACCTATTTTTTCTTGGATCGGTCAGTAAGTTTATGAAATATTTCAACTTATTTATCTCTTATTTTACACATAATGGATTTACCTGGACCAATACATGATATTCTTTTAGTATTTCTGGGATCAGGTCTTATATTAGGAGGTCTGGGGGTGGTCTTACTTACCAATCCAATTTATTCTGCCTTTTCGTTGGGATTGGTTCTTGTTTGTATATCCTTATTCCATATTCCATCTAACTCCTATTTTGTAGCTGCTGCACAGCTCCTTATTTACGTGGGAGCTGTAAATGTTTTAATCGTATTTGCTGTGATGTTCATGAATGGTTCAGAATATTACAACGATTTCTATCTTTGGACCGTTGGGGATGGGGTCACTTCACTGGTTTGTACAAGTATTCTTTTTTTACTAATTACTACTATCTCGGATACGTCATGGTACGGGATTATTTGGACTACAAGATCAAACCAGATTATAGAGCAGGACCTAACAAGTAACGTTCAACAAATTGGGATTCATTTATCAACAGATTTTTACCTCCCATTTGAACTCATTTCTATAATTCTTTTAGTTGCTTTGATAGGTGCAATTGCTATGGCCCGTCAGTAATAAGTAATAAATACTTAGGATTCTAAATCCAAAATAAATAAAGTCTTGTTTTGTTCTATGTTATTGTTATCACATCCATTTTTTTTTTTCAGTTCTATTTTCATATTGTTCATATATTAAATTGAAAGGGGTTTAGTTCGATCCATTACTAATACCTTACTTTGTTTCGTACTTGTGATATTCTAGTCAATCAAATTGGTTAAATGGTTGTTCATATTGAAATGAATCGAGATTGATGAGGAGTTGGTCAATGATGACCGAACATGTACTTATTTTGAGTGCCTATTTATTTTCTATCGGTATTTATGGATTGATCACAAGCCGAAACATGGTTAGAGCACTTATGTGTCTTGAGCTTATACTGAATGCGGTTAATATGAATCTCGTAACATTTTCTGATTTGTTTGATAGTCGTCAATTAAAAGGAGATATTTTCTCGATTTTTGTTATAGCTATTGCAGCCGCTGAAGCAGCTATTGGTCCGGCTATTGTTTCATCGATCCATCGTAACAGAAAATCAACTCGTATCAATCAATCGAATTTGTTGAATAAATAGTTGTAATGATATATCGTAATGATATAAATAAAGACAGATATATATCTATAATATATTCACCAATTTAGAATTAGCATGTATGACTCGTATGGCCATGTTTGCTGAAACGTAAGAAATCAAAGTATCTTGGCCCTCTCTCATGAACAGATCCAGAAGTAGATTCATTATAAAAAAATTCTGGTAAACCACTGATTCGTCTGGCGTCTACAATATAAAATTCAATTACTACTAATTTATAACCAGATCGAAAATTGATAAAGTTCAAAAAATTTATAGATCCAATGTCACATTCAGTAAAGATTTATGATACATGTATAGGGTGTACTCAATGTGTACGAGCCTGCCCCACAGATGTATTGGAAATGATACCTTGGGACGGATGTAAAGCTAAACAAATTGCTTCTGCTCCAAGAACAGAGGACTGTGTAGGTTGTAAGAGATGTGAATCCGCTTGTCCAACGGATTTCTTGAGTGTTCGGGTTTACTTATGGCATGAGACAACTCGCAGCATGGGTCTAGCTTATTGATACGTTCCAGAAAAATCCACTTGAATCCATTTGATTCCTCTTTACCGACAAAAACCCGTACTCGAGAAATTATTCCGAGCGCGGGTTTTTCTGGTCAAAGTCTATCTTGTCTTTACCACGAGTTATTTTCCTTGGTTAACAATAATTGTTGTTTTGCCGATATCTGCGGGTTCGTCAATTTTCTTTCTCCCTCATAGAGGAAAAAAAAATAAGGTGGTTCGGTGGTATACTATTTGTATATGCTTATTAGAACTCCTTCTAATGACCTATGCATTCTGTTATCATTTCCAATTGGACGATCCATTAATCCAACTAGAAGAGGCTTATAAATGGATAAATATTTTTGATTTTCACTGGAGACTAGGAATTGATGGACTTTCCGTGGGACCCATTTTACTGACGGGATTCATCACTACTTTAGCTACTTTAGCGGCTCGGCCAGTTACTAGAGATTCGCGATTGTTCCATTTCCTGATGTTAGCAATGTACAGTGGTCAAATAGGATCATTTTCTTCTCGAGACCTTTTACTTTTTTTCCTCATGTGGGAGTTAGAATTAATTCCTGTTTATCTACTTCTATCTATATGGGGAGGGAAGAAACGTCTGTACTCAGCTACAAAGTTTATTTTGTACACAGCAGGGGGTTCTATTTTTCTCTTAATGGGAGTTCCGGGTATGGGTTTATATGGCTCCAATGAACCAACATTAAGTTTTGAAACATTAGCTAATCAATCTTATCCTTTGGGGTTGGAAATAATATTCTATTTTGGCTTCCTTATTGCTTATGCTGCCAAATCGCCGATTATACCCCTGCATACATGGTTACCAGATACCCACGGAGAAGCGCATTATAGTACATGTATGCTTCTAGCGGGAATCTTATTAAAAATGGGAGCATATGGATTGATTCGGATCAATATGGAATTATTACCCCATGCTCATTCTATATTTTCTCCCTGGTTGATGATAGTAGGAGCGATTCAAATAATCTATGCAGCTTCAACTTCTTTCGGCCAACGCAATTTAAAAAAGAGAATAGCCTATTCCTCCGTATCTCATATGGGTTTCACACTTATAGGAATAGGTTCCATAACCGATACGGGAATCAATGGAGCCGTTTTACAAATAATCTCTCATGGATTTATTGGTGCTGCGCTTTTTTTCTTGGCGGGAACGAGTTACGATAGAATACGTCTTGTTTATCTCGACGAAATGGGAGGAATAGCTATCCCAATGCCAAAAATATTTACCATGTTCAGTAGCTTCTCGATGGCTTCTCTTGCATTGCCAGGAATGAGTGGTTTTGTTGCGGAATTGGTAGTATTTTTTGGAATAATTACCAGCCCGAAATATCTTTTAATACCAAAAATACTAATTACTTTTGTAATGGCAATTGGAATGATATTAACTCCTATTTATTCATTATCTATGGTACGCCGTATGTTCTATGGATACAAGCTATTCAACGTTCCAAACGCTTATTTTGTGGATTCTGGACCACGAGAACTATTTGTTTCGGTCTGTATCCTTCTACCCGTAATAGGTATTGGTATTTATCCCGATTTCGTTCTCTCGCTATCAATTGACAGGATAGAAGCTATTCTATCTAATTATTTTCATAAATAGTTTTCATCAATAAGACAAGACATAAAGTCAAAGAATCCTGTGATTTAAAAAATCGTTCACTGTACAATGCAATGAAAGAAAAAAGAATGAAGTGAATTGTAATCAGTTATATCTGGAGTTTTTGTTTGAGAACCATTTGAATTGATTCAAATGGTTCTCAAACAAAAACTTACACAAACTTTCTTTATATACGGGAGTTCCTATGTATTCTTCAGGCCTTTTCTTCAATTCGATGTTAATGTGAATGAACCATAACTATGTAGTCCTATTCCTAATAGATTGACTCCAAAATAGCATATCCAAATTATAAGAAATCCGATAGAAGCCACAATTGCCGAATCCACACCCTGAAAGTTCTGATTTTTTCTACTATGTAGATAAATCGCGAATAGGGTCCAAGTAATAAATGCCCAAGTTTCCTTGGGGTCCCAATTCCAATAAGACCCCCATGCTTCATTAGCCCATACTGCTCCCGAAAGAATACCAATGGTTGAAAAAGTAAACCCTAGACTAATGACACGATAACTACAATGATCTAATTGCTGAGTCAATTGATACCTGTGATAATTTATAAATGAAAGAAAAGAAGTTTTTTGTAAAACACTTCTTTTTTCATTCACAAAAGAAAATGACCCAATTAATAAATGATTGCTTTTACCAGGAATACCTAGATTTTTTCGAAATGTAATGACTAAAAGAGCTACTGATAATAACGATCCACATAAAAGAGCTGCATAGCTTAATAACATCATACTTACGTGCATCATTAACCACTGGGATTGTAGAGCAGGTACTAATATTGCAGATTGATGCATTTCAGTTGAAAGGCCCGAAGTGGCAAATCCTTGAGTAAAAATGGCACTTGGCGCGGTTATTGCGCTTAAAAAATTTTTCTGGTTCCCTATTTTAGGAACCATATGAATAATGGCGAAACTCCATGAAAGGAACATTAAAGATTCATATAAATCACTTAACGGGAAATGTCTCGAATAAATCCAACGAGTAACTAATAATCCTGTTATACAGAAAAAAGTAGCCATCATGCCTTTTTTTTCTGACGAATAAAATAGTCCTACAGTTTCATGGACTAATAAGGTCATTAAATGAATCGTAATAACAATTGAAATGATAGAAAAAGAGATGTGAGTTAATATATGTTCTAAAGTCGCAAATATCATAAAGGAGGGTATCCCCAATTACGGAATAGAAATCCGTAATTGAATTCATTATAGGATCTATTGTTGTGCCTTTTTTAGAGGATGCCGCCACTCGGACTCGAACCGAGATGCTCTAGCACTGCCTCCTAAGAGCAGCGTGTCTACCAATTTCACCATGGCGGCTTGATTGAAATAATCATAGCCTATACGATGTTCAATCGTCGAGATTGAAGGATTTAATGCAATCTATTTTAGGAAACGTTTGAATCGATGAATAAAGACCCATTCAAATAAATATTTAAACGTTCAATAATCCTTAGTCTCGTGGTAGAGTGTCATTTTTAACAGTGGGCTTTCCTGTATTATAAGTTCTTCTGGAACAGTTGGAACTAGACGGTTATGCCCCCGTTGAGGTATAGAACCAAGAATTTTTATCATTTTGATTCATTTCTCATTTATTTGATTTCATAGATCCGAAATGAAAAAGATTCATTTTCAATGAACATAAGAAAACCATATTTTTTATGTATCACAACTTCATTACTCCATCCAAGGAATTTCTATAAATATTTTGATAGTTTGATATCAAAGCTGTATTAATGATTGGGATCATCATTGTCTACATAACATAATTCGTGTGAGGATTTACAAAACCAATTAGGTATTGGGCCAGGCATATCAATCATTTAACAAAAGAGTTTCGATCTTTATCGGAATTCTATACTTTACTTAGAAACCTTAGAAAATCAAATTTAAACTTATCTCTTTTAATAGATAAAATTTAGATATTAGATCTAGATATATCGATTGATCGGTCCTCCAGCCCAAACATAGGATCCGTTTTGGTTGGATTGGGTAAGATTGACTCATTCTTTGTACATAAATATCGACCTAAAGGGGATCCTGGCAGTTTTATTAGTTTGTTTTTTTGTTGATCCATTCGACACAAGAGGGAGTCTATGTGGATATGTAGTGATTCACAGAGCTACAAAGCAAGGTTTTCATTTAATCAATTAGTTTCAATGATCCATTGATTTTTACTATAGATCTTATCTCTGCGCTGTTATGGAACAAAAAAAATTCTTTTTAGAACCTAGTATACAGAATAATTCTTATTCTACATATCACAATAGCTAGTTCTATTTCATATTTATAAGTTCAAAACATTAACTAATGTTTTGAACTTATAAATCATCCAATTCATCGAGTCATGTGGATTCAGATCATTCTAAGGCTTTATTTTTGTCGCACAAAAAAACTTTTGGAATGTCCAGTAGAGATGGATTTAGCTAAAGATAAAGCTTTTGCCGCGGCCTGACCTCCCCTTCCCTTCCAAATATTTTTACGAATACGCTTTTTTGACAGAGAAGTACGTTTCTTTGGAACCGCCATTTCAAGGATCACTCATTTTTATAGTTGGATGTGAAAGACATTTATTGTTCAAAATGGATCGTTCTTTCTATTCATTATCTGTATTTATTCCATAGTTGATAGTTAATACTTACTTCTTAATATATAAAAATATAGATACGTAAGTATCGCATATGGTATCACCAGGGATCAAAAAAGAAAATAGAAGGAAAAAGAAAAAACGATGTGATTTTCAAAGGAGTTTTCACATCTCTATTACATACAACATACAATGTCCAAAGAAAGTATAATTTATACTGATTGGTAGCTTTATATCTTCATTCAATCTATGTATATCTAGGAGCGGGATCTACTACCGTGGAAATCGAATGGGTTGCTATCGATAAGAATCAAAAAGGTTTCAATTCATATCTCAGTCTCTTTTTATATTGTTTGTCATCTTACCTTTAATAAATCGAAAAGCTTAAGAACCCCTACCTAGTTTAATAAAACTATAATGAATGTCACTTTTTCTATTAATTTAATTGATCAAGCTCAGAGATAGAATCCCCATAATTTAAATGAAGTAGTTAATCCGTTAAACAGTATATTACTTGATAAGTGAAATTTTAGTAATTTCTTATTTTAGTTCTATGCGAAGTGACAGGTAGTAGAGGATTTTCCATAAGGATGAGGTTGTTTTATTGGACTAGAAGCCAATCAATCCGTTTCACAATGAATTAGTTAATGACTCCGAATAAACTAAATCTAGGTCTTATTTTATAGGGTCGAGTTAGTGACGGATCCTATGATAGATATCAGAATCAAGTACTTGATTTTTGGTATCATTCTTTTTTCTTACTATATTGATATAAATATGGATAGAAATCACCGTAATATCTGAGTGGAATGATTGAAAATCATATATTTTTTATCTTAATAAAAATCTTCGTTACTAACTAGGTAGTAACTTGTAACTTGGTCATTTGAAGAAATGTAACTTCTTGATTTGAATTTTTTGTTTTTTTCATTTCAATAGTTTGGAAAGAATCAGAATAATTAAGATATCAAATCATATTTGATTTGATATCTTAATTTTATTTATTTATTATTTATTTGATTATTGCTTCTTCCAAAAGAGATAAGGTCTGGTGAATCGGAAACAATTAATAAGAATAAAAAAAAGAAAGTTTGATTTTCTTATGGAACATACATATCAATATGCATGGATCATACCTTTCGCTCCACTTCCAGTTACTATGTCAATAGGATTGGGACTTCTGTTTGTTCCGACCGCAACAAAAAATCTTCGTCGTATGTGGACTTTTCCTAGTGTTTCATTGCTAAGTATAGTTATGGTTTTTTCATCCGATTTGTCTATTCAACAGATAAATGGCAGTTCTATCTATCAACATCTATGGTCTTGGACCATCAATAATGATTTTTCTTTAGAGTTCGGCCACTTGATCGACCCACTTACTTCTATTATGTCAATACTAATCACTACTGTTGGAATCATGGTTCTTATTTATAGTG